TGGTTCCACTCTGCAAGAACTCCGAATCATTCTCTTGAAGCTCATCCTCTTTATGATAAATGATCCGCTTGCCCCGAAATGACCCGGCCCAATAGGGAAATCCCAATTCCGCGGGCCTTTCGATACAATCAAATAGATTGCCACAAGGGCGCCATATTCTAGGAGCCCAAACTATGTGATTGAATAAATCCTCCTCTATCTGTTGCGGGTCGAGGGCCCCTTCCCCTTCTTCAAACTCCGATTCGTATTTTTCATAGAAAAATCTCTGATCAACGATAGAAAAAGATCCATTTTGCATCATATCTAACGGATTCCTTGGTTCGGACCGAAGAAGTAATGTCACTCGATTATTATCAAACTGACTGCAATCTTTTTCTGTCCGTGAGGATCCCGCCAGAGCGCCTTCTACTTCTAATAGGCCATGAACTAGATCAGAATCATTCTCAACAAATCCATAAGAAGTGATCCAATTTTTTTCACCGGATCCGGGTGAAGACCAAAGATCTTGAGCGACCGATCCGGCAGAACAACTCAAAAGATAAAGAAGTATCGTTAATTTCTTCATGCTCGTTCCAAGTTCGAAGTACCATTTGTACAAATAAGAATCTCCTTCCTTACATGATTTCTTCTTCATATAGATAGATATAGGATCTATGGGGCAATTACTTAGAAGTACATTTTGTGCAACAGCCCTTCCTATCTGATAGAAAAGGATCCCATGATCCTGAACCGATCTTACCTGGGATCGCAAATCCCAAGTTTGTCTATGAAGAGCCGATCTAATTGTATTAGTTTCTATAATTGATTTCTTCTGTGTAATACTAATTGATAGGGCCTCATTGATAAGTGCTACAAGATCTCGTGCATTGGAACCCATGGTTATGGACCCGAATCCGTTAGTATGGAACATTTTCTTTTCCAAGTGAAATCCCCTAGTATATGAAAGAATGAAAAAGTGCTTTCGTTGTTGTGGAATAAGAAGCCTTCGTATCTTAATGCATGTATTTAATTTATTCGGAGCTATTAGAGCGGGATCCACTTTTTGGGGAATATGAGTCGAAGCAATAACAAGAATATTTCTAGTGGAACATCTTTCACAATCCCTGGAGAGAGAGTTCTCTAATAGACCGAGGGATAAGTAATTCGACTCATTCACATACAGATCATGAATGTTTGGAATCCATATTATGCAAGGAGACATTGCTTTTGCTAATTCGAATTGAAGGGTGATATCAAATCGGTCTATTATTTTCGGCGTCATATACATAGTTAGCACATTCGTCATAGTTAGCAGCTTCGTATCAAGGTCATCATCAATATCGTCACTATTATCAATATGGATATCGTCACTATCATCAATATCGATATCATCAATAAGATAACCTTCAGGCTTGTCATCCAGGAACTTGTTCGGAAATACCGTAATGAAAGGAACATAGGAGTTTGTCGCTAGGTATTTGACCAAACAGGATCGTCCAGTTCCTATAGAACCTATCACTAAAATACCCCTAGAAGGGGATAGGGCTAAGCGGAGCGAAAAGGGTTTTCCATGAGATGGAAAATGAAAACTATTAGCCCCACACGAGGTTTGTGAATAAGTGATTGTCTGATAATGAGCAAGGAATATCCGTCTTTCTGCTAAACAGGATCTATTGAACTCATAATTCATTAGATACTTTTTCTGAATGTCAACTAAGTATCGTAAGTAAATTGATCCCGGTTGTTCAATCATTTGATAACCAGAGTCATTCTTTGATAAAGGATCACTATGAGTCAGACTCAATAGAATTTGATCAATCCTTTTTTCTGTCATTAAGGTGGAGAACTGAACCAAGAATTCTCTTTCTTCATCATCAATCGAATCACTGTTCGCGACCCAGGATTCGATTTTATCATCAATCCAATCACCGTTCACGTTTTTTCTTTTTCTTATCAATGAATAGATCTCTTTACTTGTACGACTTAGATGTCTCGTATTTCTCGAAAAAGTGATTCGATTGATGGGATTTGGTATGATACTTATGAGATCGATGAGATTGATATTCAAATATTTCTTCTTAGAACGTATTGATTTGACCCCATAAGCGGGACCACCACCCAATAGCATGTTGCCACCAGAAGCAGAACCCCGTATTTCTTCCAGAGAATCTCCTAATTGTTCCAGAGCAACTAGAAAGAGATTCTTTAACCAGAAAGAATTCAGTTCAGATGTAGGATACCTATCCAGAAGTTTTCGCAACTCAATCATGTATGATGGAATCATCAAAGATTTGAGCTTTTCTAACTCTGTCTGTAACTCACTAGAGGCTCGGGAAACAAAGAGAAGATGGATACGAATGAGATATCCAGCAACAAGAAGAAGGAAAAGGATTGAATAGAAGAACTCCCGAGTATTTCTTGATCTCAGATGTGCCCATATCAATGGAACGGGTGACTCATTATTTCGAGGAATCATTTCTTCGGACAGAAGAAGATTCTGTAAACACTTATTCGAAATCTC